TTATCTGGATCCAAAGAACCAGTCAAGATATGATATATCGGTCATATCACTGTAGCAACTGAAATCTTTTTTGCATAAACAAAAGAAAAATAAATCTGATTCTAAGTTGTGAAGCGAAGAAGAAAGATGTGGATAAATGGAAGGGTGAAAGAAGGGGAGAAACAAACAAAACCAGCGATATAAAATTCCATCCAATATGTAAGGTTTATGAGTCATCTCATAAAAAAGCAGTGTAATAAAGCATTAATCAATATGGATTCATAAAAAAGAAAATGAATCTGTTCATAGAACAAAAAAAAATAAGAGCTTCGAGCTAATAAAGATTAAGAAAATTGGCTTAACAAAAAATTTCATTATGAGCTCCATTGTAGAAATCAGACCTAACCATTAAGTAAGAAGCGATGGGAACGATGGAACCTGTGAATCCAAATCTATTGACAACAGACTCATTGATCGGGATGGCGAAACAAACCAGAGACTAATTCCTTCATTTATTGGGAAAAGAAAAGTCATGAGTTAACCCTACAACTGAAATAGCACCGAAAAGAGTAAATATTCGCCCGTGAAAACTTTATTTTCTTGAATTGATAATTTTTGGTCAATACAATAGGATAAAAAGCAAAACAAAAAAAAGATTCGTTATAACATAAAAAAATACGATATTTAAAAATTGAAAATAGAAATATTAATATGTTTAGTTAGGTAAAAAAACAAGATATACAAATGAATAATAGGCAATTTGAAAAATTTTATTATTCGCGAGGAGCTGGATGAGAAGAAACTCTCATGTCCAGTTCTGTAGTAGAGATGGAATTCAGAACCAACCATCAACTATAACCCCAAAAGAACCAGATTTCGTAAACAACATAGAGGAAGAATGAAGGGAATATCTTATCGAGGTAATCATATTTCTTTCGGTAAATATGCTCTTCAGGCACTTGAACCTGCTTGGATCACATCTAGACAAATAGAAGCAGGTCGACGAGCAATGACACGAAATGCACGCCGCGGTGGAAAAATATGGGTACGTATATTTCCAGACAAACCGGTTACAGTAAGACCCGCAGAAACACGTATGGGTTCGGGGAAAGGATCCCCTGAATATTGGGTAGCTGTTGTTAAACCAGGTCGAATACTTTATGAAATGGGTGGAGTAACAGAAAATATAGCCAGAAGGGCGATTTCAATAGCATCGTCCAAAATGCCTATACGAACTCAATTTATTATTTCGGGATAAAAAGAATCAAAAGAAAAAGGTCTTGGGGATAAAAAAACAACCACGGGTGCCGGTTTCTTTCTTTGGACAAACAATATTTCTTTTTTTTTCTTCACTCTTTGCTTTGCATTGAAAGAATATATTCTAAAAAACTGATATGATTCAACCTCAGACTCTTTTGAATGTAGCGGATAACAGCGGGGCTCGAGAATTGATGTGTATTCGAATCATAGGAGCTAGCAATCGTCGATATGCTCATATCGGTGACGTTATTGTTGCTGTGATCAAAGAAGCAGTGCCAAATATGCCCCTAGCAAGATCAGAGGTGGTCAGAGCTGTAATTGTACGTACTTGTAAAGAACTCAAACGTGATAACGGTATGATAATACGATATGATGACAATGCTGCGGTTGTCATTGACCAAGAAGGAAACCCCAAAGGAACTCGAGTTTTTGGTGCAATTGCCCGGGAATTGAGACAGTTAAATTTTACTAAAATAGTTTCATTAGCTCCGGAGGTATTGTAAGGTCTTTTAAAATAAGATAAGACCATCATATGGTTATGTTATAGTAAGGTATTTGAAAGAAAGAGATTAAGAATTTATAGTAGATTGTGTCTCATGCATATGCCTTTAATTTAAATTCATAAACAAATAAGTAAAAAACAAGAAAAACATGTTGATTATATCAAAATTGGGGAGCACCAAGAATTTTAATTCACCATGGGTAGGGATACTATTGCTGACATAATAACCTCTATACGAAACGCTGATATGGATAGAAAAAGGGTGGTTCGAATAGCATCTACTAATATCACTGAAAATATTGTTAAAATACTTTTACGAGAAGGTTTTATCGAAAACGTGAGAAAACATCAAGAAACCAAAAAATCTTTTTTGGTTTTAACCCTACGGCATAGAAGGAATAGGAAAAGGCCTTATAGAAATTTTTTAAATTTAAAACGAATCAGTCGGCCTGGTCTACGAATCTATTCGAATTACCAACGAATTCCTAGAATTTTAGGTGGGATGGGAATTGTAATTATTTCTACTTCTCGAGGTATAATGACAGACCGAGAGGCTCGACTAGAACGAATTGGTGGAGAAGTTTTGTGTTATATATGGTAATCCTTCTAATATACGAATTGGGTCCGAAACTTCTTATTTGTGAAAACAAAAAGAAAAGGGGCGGGTTGTCTAATATCGTTCCTACTCCATCAGTTGATACTTCAAGGAGGCTTTACCTGGAATGAAAGAACAAAAATGGATTCATGAAGGTTTAATTACTGAATCCCTTCCCAACGGTATGTTCCGGATTCGCTTAGATAATCAAGATATAATTCTAGGTTATGTTTCAGGAAAGATCCGACGTAGTTTTATACGGATACTACCAGGCGATAGAGTAAAAATTGAAGTAAGTCGTTATGATTCAACCAGAGGACGTATAATTTATCGACTTCGCAATAAGGATTCGAAAGATTAGATGTTTTTATCAACTTCAACACTTCTTTCGTGGGAATATGATTCGAGATGAAAAATTTCAAGAAACCTATTTTCTTCCAAAAAGTAGATTCAGAATTAAAATGAGGAATGCCAAATATGAAAATAAGAGCTTCTGTTCGTAGGGCTTAATAATCATCTTAGTGATTCTCCTATTCAGGCTGAGTCGGAGGTCTTCTTACCTTTATACGAATATACGAATGAGATGCTGAAAGCGGTAGCTCGATTCTGTCCCACGGTGAGTGGAGAAATGACTGGGACTGGGGGCGTAGGGGACTTACCTGTAGGTGAACCTATCCTTTCTATATTACAGGGTGATGAAGATATGGGATCACCCGATTTTTGGACAGACCTTCTTACTATCCAACAATTGCCCTCGCCTGAGGTGGGGCCTTCAACTTTTCTACTCCCGAATCCAGTATCTCATTCCAACGCCTCGGAGACCAAAGAGGGTTCCGCGGTAGAAGCGGAGGAGGCGGCAGGGTACTGCCGCATCCGAGGGTGGAAACCAGATGCGGAGGAGGCGGAAGGGTACAAGCACATCCAAGAGTGGAAACCGGATTATGGTCGTTTTCGGCCGAGCAAGCCTACGCCTTCTTTTGATAGAGTATATCTTCTTCGTCTGAGCGAGCCTAGTCTTAGGAACGAGTGTAAGAAGAAGATCTTAAAAAAGCTGGAGGAGTTCAGCTCTACCGTCAAAGCAAGCAAGGAGGAATGGGAGGCCGCATTGGTCAAGCTCCACAAGGGAAAGAGCGCTTTGGATTGGTTAAATAACGGGGAAGCCCTAGAGCAAGAAGGGAAAGGGTGCCCTTTATTTCAGCAATTGGTGAAGGAGGTCCAAGCCCAAAGGTTGTCGTTTTACCGAAAAAGGAGGCGATGACTTGTGGCTCCGTAGCAAGTGGTCCTTT